ATCTTTGAAAAGGACTTTCCTCCAGAAGAAAGAAAGGACTTACTATCTTTGGGATCTGATGCTACACCGCTGCTCAATACCTTAGTAGATCGACTCTATTACATAAGTTGATTCCTAACTTTTATCTCATATCATGACATAAGTAAGCAGTTCTTATTGTATCGGCCCCCAAACCTCGCTAATTGATCTTTACGGTGCTTCCTCCATCAATTAGATCCTTTATCCATAGAATCTAGTATATAGGCCATACCTATTTCTTCATATTTCGGCTCGTATGAAGTCTCTTTCTTTGCTACAGCTGATAAAAATCGTTGCTTTGAACGATGCATATGTAGAAAGCCTATTTTGTTTCTAGTATTTACTAGAAGATTTGATCTTTCTTTCCTTCTTTCTATAGTGGAGATAGTCGCACGTAATGACAGATCACAGCCATATTATTAAAAGCTTGTGGTAAGAATGGGTTTCGTTCGAGTGCCCGGAAATAATATTCCAAAGCCTTCGTATGTTCTCCGTTGCTTGTGTGGATAAGGCCTATGTTATAGAGTATATAACTTCGATCATAGGGATCAATTTCTGGTCGCGTAGCTTCATAATAATTTTGTAAAGCTTCCGCATAATTTCCTTCGGATTGAGCCGACATCCGTTACGGTCGTTCATTCTATTCAAAGAATCTCCGTTCCAGAACCGTACGTGAGATTTTCATCTCATACGGCTCCTCCCTTCTGTGCATAGTAATAAGGGAAATAATCCATGGAATCAAAAAAGATTGAAATATTTTTATTATGAACTGACAGGGGCTGGTGTTTTTACAAGAAATCTCTAGCCATCCTTCCTGCAAGAGGTCTGTCTTTTCTTAACACCAAGCGTGTTGGTGCTAGATAGAAATGGTAACTCCAACAATTTCTTTGTCCTCAACGCCCCCTATTTCCAGGAATTAGTCACTTCAACGATCTTCGATGGTTATACGGGTATCCAAAGTACGAACGAGATGGATGTTTGTTGTCCCAACCATTCTTGTTAGTCCCGATCCCGATAAGGAAAAGGAGTAATTTATAACAAAGTTTTCGTGTTGTTGATTCCTAGGTGTAGTGCTTCTTCCCCTATGCGGCCTATTGGTACTAGTGAAGTAGTATTGACCTGCAATACAGAACCTATAGGTTAACCTTTCGCTCAATACTAGAATCGACAATTGAAGCATCTGAGGCTGCATCAATCGGGGATACACGACAGAAGGAATTGTTCTATCTCCAAACTAACTTCACCTTCATCAAGCGTAGGTTTATTTCAAGAATCTTTTTTCTTTGTATCCCGAATCATGTCTCTTTCTCATAAGACTGAGGGCGGTAAATAAATAAAAAAAAAAAAAAAAAAGAATCAAATCGCACCATCTCTGTAATAGGTAAATGCCTCCTTTTCTCCTGAAGTTGTCGGAATTATTCGTAATAAGATATTGGCTACAATTGAAGAGGTCTTATCAATAAAATTTCCATTTATCCGAGATCTAGGCATAGTTAACAGTCCATTCGATAATTCTTCTCATTCCCCCTCGAGGGAAAATGATCCCACAAACAAAGGAATTGTACAGTACGAAATCACATAAAAACAAACAGACTCATTCTAAAAAAAAAGGATGTGGACCTTCCACTCAAATTGTCCCTTTTGGACAGGGATAGATAGGAAATATTTGAATCCGATTGGATTTCATTCAAATTGAGTAGTATACCAATTATTACTATTTTATCGAAGTTGAGGAATCAAGGAATTTTTCCTACGGATTCTGAGAACTCGAGAAGTTTTTTTGTATCCCTCGAGCCTACGGAAGATCTTTCTTTGACGAAAAGTTTTCTATTTAGAATTGAATTGATCGGTCGTACCTGTATTGCAATAATATGAGAGCCTACGGAAGATCTTTCTTTGACGAAAAGTTTTCTATTTAGAATTGAATTGATCGGTCGTACCTGTATTGCAATAATATGAATGACTCGCTATTCACTCGGTTTCTGGGTCATAATCATAAGATTATGTAGGAGAGATGGCCGAGTGGTTCAAGGCGTAGCATTGGAACTGCTATGTAGACTTTTGTTTACCGAGGGTTCGAATCCCTCTCTTTCCGTACCTTCACCTAATTCACCAACGTTACCAACCGCAATGTATCAAATAACAATTGATACCATTATTCCAACAGTAAGACCTTTATTTGATAGAGATTCTTCCTAATTACTGTGGTATGGAAAATGCCGGAAAGAGTGGAAAAGAATGAAAATCTCACTGCTGATCCATTTGTGATACGTGAGTGGGAGAAAAATCCGGATCAAACCCCTTATTTACTTGACTTTGGCGAAAAAGGGGGGGCAAAATTGCCCGAAGCTTTGTTATTTTAGTTAGGTTCAAGTCTGACGAGAATAATATTCTACGACTAGCAACTCATTGATTTTCAAACCGATCCATTTACTATCTATTATTTGATTTACTAATCCTTTATATTGGGATGAGTGAAAAGTCAAATGTTTTGCCAATTCCTCGTGGGGGGATGAATCAATATAATTTTGAATCAAAGCTCTGGATCTTTGTTCATCTCTCGTAGTAATAATATCTCGGGGTTTGCAGCGATAACTTGGGATATTTACTATACGACCATTAACTAAAATATGTCTATGGTTAACTAATTGCCTGGCTCCGGGAATGGTCGAAGCCATACCCAATCGAAAAAGGATGTTATCCAAACGCATCTCAAGTAGTTGTAGTAAAACCTGCCCTGTTGACCCTTTGGCTTTTCCAGCTATACGAACATATCTAAGCAATTGTCGCTCTGTCAGACCATAATGAAAACGCAATTTTTGTTTTTCTTCTAGACGAATACGATATTGAGATCTTTTCCCGGAACGCGATTGGTTTCTAAGATCACTTCCCGGTCTAGGTCTTTTACTAGTTAGTCCCGGTAAAGCTCCCAGACGACGTATTTTTTTGAAACGAGGCCCTCGGTAACGAGACATAAAGACTCCCCCCCTTATTTTTTTATTTATTTTATTGAAATTTCATTTTACAGAATAAACCTAAGTCAGACTGAACTAAACGATAAACGAAGATAAATCTACTGAAGTACTACAAAGAAGAATGATGAATTGTATCAATATCCGGATTATTTTGTATATATAGGAAGTTAAGGATCCTTTTCTTGATTTGTTCTGTAGAGATTTCACTGCTCCAATCAGTTTTTTATTCATAGTTGTAAGTTCCCACGACATAATAGATCGGTGACCCGACATTTGTAAAAGAAAAAAGGGAGGAGTCTTTTCAATATTCCTTGATCTCAAGGAGACATTATCAATCATGGAAAAAATCGGACAAATAGAGAAAAGCCGGCTATCGGAATCGAACCGATGACCATCGCATTACAAATGCGATGCTCTAACCTCTGAGCTAAGCGGGCTCACATAACAGAAATAGTGCATAGGAATTCGGTAAACTACCGGAATCTTAACTATATAATAATTAATATTAATAGAATGAAGAATCGAATTCTATTCCATTAAAAATGATTAATTAATATCATATAGCAGATTCTATTAATTCTAAATTCTATTAGATTAGAGCGGATCGGTCCTAAGGAAAGGATAAGATAAGAATGCAATTCAGATCATAATGAGACATTCCTCTGGTTTCATTCGGAAAGGGAGGAGATAGGACGAAAAAAAAAGAAGAATGAATATCGACCGTTCCAGTATTCCCAATCGCGCGGGAAAAATGAGAGGGAGAGAGACATGTATATGTGGGATATATCCATCCATATTGAATTGCAGATACATCAATGATAGAATCATTTCCGATTGGACCAAATACTGGCCCACCGATAGAGATGAAAGAAGATGGGTAAGAAATAGGAGCAGACACTTTTTCGATATAGGAATAGGAGCAGACACTTTTTCGATATAGGAATCGGTATCTAATGAATTCAAGGGTTCCAACATAAGAGGGGGGATCACAATGAGATCTCGGCCTCATAAGGGGGATATGGCGAAATTGGTAGACGCTACGGACTTGATTGGATTGAGCCTTGGTATGGAAACCTACTAAGTGGTAACTTCCAAATTCAGAGAAACCCTGGAATTAAAAATGGGCAATCCTGAGCCAAATCCTGTGTTCAAAAAACAAGGGTTCAGAAAGCGAGAATCAAAAAAGGATAGGTGCAGAGACTCAATGGAAGCTGTTCTAACAAATGGAGTTGACTGCATTGGTAGAGGAATCGAATCCTTCTATCGAAACTACAGAAAAGATGACCCTGTATACGTACGTATACATACTGAAATATCAAATAATTAATCACGACTCGAATCCTTATTTTTTTATATGAAAAATTTAAGAATTATTGTGAATCGATTCCAAGTTGAAGGAAGAATCGAATATTCAGTGATCAAATCATTCACTCCCGAGTCTGATAGATCTTTTGAAGAACTGATTAATCGGACGAGAATAAAGATAGAGTCCCATTCTACATGTCAATACAGACAACAATGAAATTTATAGTAAGAGGAAAATCCGTCGACTTTAGAAATCGTGAGGGTTCAAGTCCCTCTATCCCCAATAAAAAAAAAAAGGCCCATTTGACCCCCTAACCATTTATCCTCTTTTTTTGTCAGTGGTTCAAAATTAGCTATGTTTCTCATTCACTCTCCTCTTTCACAAATGGGTCCGACCAGAAATGTTTCTCTCTTATCACAAGTCTTGTGATAGATATGATATACGTACAAATGCCCATATTATGGGCAAGGAATCTCCATTATTGAATCATTCACAGTGCATATCATTACTCTTACACTTACAAAGTCTTCTTTTTGAGTCCCTTTAATTGACATAGACCCAAGTCCTCTAGTAGGATGACGCATCGGGAATGGTCGGGATAGCTCAGCTGGTAGAGCAGAGGACTGAAAATCCTCGTGTCACCAGTTCAAATCTGGTTCCTGACACGTGGTTAATGTATCAAACGGATACTCATACAAATG